TAGCCTTGATCATGAGACATATAATTGTCACTATAAATCAGAACCAAAATCCCAACAGTTGTAATTAATATTGACATAATAGAAGTAAGTGGATCAATAAAGTAACCGAACTCAAAAGATAATTCATTATTTATGGTCCAAGACCATACATTTTGATGAATAGAACTTAGAAAAATTTGTTGAATACATAGATAGAGTGAAAAGATCATAACTATACTTAGCAAAAAAATACTCAGAAAAGTCCACATACGCCGAAGATTTTTTGTTGCTGTCGGAAAAAGTAGAAGTCCAACTCCCAGTAAAATAGGTACTGGAAGTGGAATGAAAGGGATGATCCATGAATATTGATATGTATGTTCCATAAAATAAAAAACCCTTTTTATTCTTAAATTTTTTATTTCTTATTCACTGGTTTGTATATATATTTTTTTTTCAAAGGGGACAATAAAAAAGCACGCGATTTCAAACCGAAATATAAAAATTTTTTGAAATTAGTATAATTCTTCATAAATCTTTGAAAAGAAATATATATATATATATTCAAAGCAAAAAAATTATAAGTAATTAAAAAATATTACTAAGCTATTGCAAAAAAAAAATTATTTGTCTTTTTTTATTACTACTAAATATAATTGTGATTTTATACAGATACAGAAAAAGTTAATTATAATTACGTATTACAATAATTTATATACATATATTAATAATAGAACAAAGATTTACACGACAAAAAAAATACTTAATATTAATTATATAATAAAAAAAACTTGACATAAAAAAATTACTTGAGTTTGATTATTTAGAATTATTAAGGAATTAATTTTAATTTTCTAATTTAGTGACTGTCTTCCAGTACACTAAGTTATATATTTTTTTTACATATGAAGTGTGAAGTGAAGAAATTTCATAATTTTATTAATTATATAATCTATCAGTAGAGATTAATTAAATTAGCACTCTCGTACGGATTTCAAACGTTAAAAAAAATAAATAAAAAACCGTTGGGTTTTAAACTTTTGAATGTCTTTTTTGTTTTGAAAATAATATATAATAAAATTTTAAAGAAAAAAACTCAATATAAAAAAACTCAATATGTAGTACGAAAGAATAGCATAATAAATGTCTTTGACATACAATTATACCACTGAAAAATTTGTTTTTCATTTTTTAATGGCAGTTCCAAAAAAACGTACTTCTATATCGAAAAAGCGTATTCGTAAAAATTTTTGGAAAAGGAAGGGATATCGGACATCGTTGAAAGCTTTTTCGTTAGGTAAATCACTTTCTACAGGTAATTCAAAAAGTTTTTTTGTACAACAAAATAAATAAAAAATACTATAAATTATCCTAATAAAAAACAAAGTTTTTAGAATATATATAAGCAATAGGAACCAAAAGAGGAAAAAAAGACAATAAATAGATAAAAATAAAGATTAATATTCATTTTTTAATTTCCAAAAAGGGATTCTTATTTTCCCCATAACAAACTTGATGCAATAATAAAAAAAGATCTTGTATTTCCTAGTTAAGAGGAAATGCAAGATCTTTAAGCGAAATCAATAGGTTCTTAAAATTAATTAAATATTAATTAAATTTTAAGTGAAAAAATTTTTAACTTTATACCTTTAGGAATTATTATTTATCTGAATTGTTATATTCTTTACTTGGAATAAAATTAATAAAAGCATATACCCACAACAAGTAAATATTAGATAATAAAAAATAATAATATATTTTATTTTTTCTAAGCGATCAAAAAATCTTATGTTTGTACAATATAAAAAGATGTAGCAAAACAGGTAGTTTGATAATTATTTTTTTAATCTGGAGCAATTAGGCAAATCTGATTTTATTTTAAATTTCTACGGATTTTGGCGAAGTTTTAATTTTTAGAAAAAATCATTTTTTTTTTTTTTCAAAAAAAAAGTACAAAAAGTTAATTTAAAAAATTTAAACTAACTCAGAAAAAAAAAAAGATCTTAATTGAATTAAAACCCCAAATACCTATTTAAACAATGAAATCAATTGTAAATTCCATTGAATTGGCCTCTTTATTTAAATTTTAATCTCGACGATTGAATAAAAATCTGTTAGTATTGTTTTGAACAAGTTGCCGCTATGGTGAAATTGGTAGACACGCTGCTCTTAGGAAGCAGTGCTATAGCATCTCGGTTCGAGTCCGAGTAGCGGCATAAGATCTTATAAAAGAGATATTATAAGTTTTATAATCAAACTAATACCCGACGTTTTTCGAAAATCGGGTAAAACCTAGTATTAATTTTTAACAAATTTTTTATGATTTTTTCAATTTTAGAGCATATATTAACTCATATATCTTTTTCGGTCGTTTCTATTGTACTGACAATTTATTTTTTAACTTTATTAGTTAATTTAGATGAAATAATAGGATTTTTTGATTCATCAGATAAAGGGATCGTAATTACGTTTTTTGGTATAACGGGATTATTATTCACTCGTTGGATTTATTCAGGACATTTTCCATTAAGTAATTTATATGAATCATTAATTTTTCTTTCGTGGGCTTTTTCAATTATTCATATTGTTTCCTATTTTAATAAAAAACAAAAAAATCACCTAAACACAATAACTGCGCCAAGTGCTATTTTTATTCAGGGTTTTGCTACTTCAGGTCTTTTAAACAAAATGCCTCAGTCTGCAATATTAGTACCAGCTCTCCAGTCCCAGTGGTTAATGATGCACGTAAGTATGATGATATTAGGCTATGGCGCTCTGTTATGCGGATCATTATTATCAATAGCTCTTATAGTCATTACATTTCGCAAAGTAGGTCCTACTTTTTGGAAAAAGAATATAAAAGAAAATAATTTATTAAATAAATTATTTTCTTTTGATGTACTTTACGACATAAATGAAAGAAATTCTATTTTACTACAACAAAACATTAATTTTAGTTTTTCTCAAAATTATTATAGGTATCAATTGATTGAACAATTAGATTATTGGAGTTTTCGTATTATTAGTCTTGGATTTATTTTTTTAACCGTCGGCATTCTTTCAGGAGCTGTATGGGCTAATGAGACGTGGGGTTCATATTGGAATTGGGATCCAAAAGAAACTTGGGCGTTTATTACTTGGACCATATTCGCAAGTTATTTACATATTAAAAAAAATAGGAATGTTAGGGGTATAAATTCTGCAATTGTGGCTTCTATAGGCTTTCTTTTAATTTGGATATGCTATTTTGGCGTCAATCTTTTAGGAATAGGTTTACATAGTTATGGTTCATTTACATCGAATTAAATAAAACATTAACCAAAAAATAAAGGAATCCAAATAAAAAAAAAGAATAGCATCTATATATAACTTCATATAAGTTAAGAAATCTTATTTAGTTTTAGTAGTAAATAATCAAGAACCTTTTGAATCAAGTAGTACAATGATTCAAAAGGTTCTCACAATACAAAGACCAAAGACTTCTGATTACAATTTAATGCTTTTTTTTTTATTTCCTAAAAACTATCCATAAAAATAATTAGATAAAATGGATTCGACCTTGTCATTTGCTAATGAGAGCACAAAATCAGGATAAAACCCAATACCTATTATGGGTAGAAGAATAGAGATTGAAAGAAATAACTCTCGGGGTCCAGAATCAAAAAAAGAAAAGTTTTTGGCATTAATTAACTTGTATCCATAGAACATTTGACGTGACATAGATAATAAATATATAGGAGTTAATATCATTCCAATTGCCATTACAAAAATAATTAAAATTTTTGTAATTAATAAATATTTTTGGCTGGTAATTATTCCAACAAAAACAATTAATTCTGCAACAAAACCACTCATGCCCGGTAATGCAAGGGAAGCCATCGATAAGATAGTAAACATTGTAAATATCTTTGGGATGGAGATAGCCATTCCACCCATTTCATCAAGATAAACAAGCCGAATTCTATCATAACTAGTTCCTGCCAAGAAAAAAAGTGCAGCGCCAATAAATCCATGAGAGATTATTTGTAAAATAGCTCCATTAAGTCCAAGGTCTGTTATAGAACCAATACCTATAATTATAAAACCCATATGAGATACAGAAGAATAGGCTATTCTCTTTTTTAAATTACGTTGACCAGGAGATGTTGAAGCTGCATAAATTATTTGGATTGTACCGACTACCATCAACCAAGGAGAAAACATAGAATGAGCGTGAGGTAATAATTCCATATTGATTCGAACCAACCCATACGCTCCCATTTTTAATAAGATTCCAGCGAGAAGCATACAGGTACTGTAATGTGCCTCGCCGTGGGTGTCAGGTAACCAAGTATGTAAAGGTATAATCGGTGATTTGACGGCAAAAGCAATAAGAAATCCAATATAAAATAGTATTTCGAGTGTGACAGGATAGGATTGATTAGCTAATAGTTCTAAATTTAATGTTGGTTCATTCGAACCATATAAACTTATACCTAAAACTCCTATTAATAAAAAAATAGAACTTCCTGCAGTGTATAAAATAAATTTTGTAGCTGAATACAGACGTTTCTTTCCACCCCACATGGATAAAAGTAGATAAACGGGAATTAATTCTAATTCCCACATGATGAAAAAAAGTAAAAGATCTCGAGAAGAAAATGATCCTATTTGACCGCTGTACATTGCTAACATCAGGAAATGGAATAATCGGGAATCCCGAGTAACAGGAAAAGCCGCTAAAGTAGCTAAAGTAGTAATAAATCCCGTCAGTAAAATTGTTCCTATAGAAAGTCCGTCTATTCCCATTCTCCAGTAAAAATCAAACAAATTTATCCATTTATAATCTTCGGACAGTTGAATTAACGGATCGTCCATTTTATAATTATAACAAAAAGCGTAGGTCGTTAGAAGAAGTTCTAAGATACAAATACATATAGTATACCATTTATTTACTTTATTTCCCCTATGCGGGAGAAATAACATTAACGAACCTGCAGATATTGGAAAAACAACAATTATTGTTAACCAAGGAAAATCATTCGTGGTAAAGACAAGATACACCAGGTCCAAAGAACGCGTACTCAAAAAAAATATATAAATAAAAAATATAATTTAACTTTTTTTTTTGAGTACGAGTACTTGTCAATAAAAAAATAAAATTTATTCAAGTGAGGTTTTCGTTAACGTATCAATAAGCTAGACCCATGCTTCGAGTTGTTTCATGCCATAAATAAACTCGAACGCTCAAAAAATCCGTCGGACAGGCAGATTCACATCTCTTACAACCAACACAGTCCTCGGTTCTTGGAGCGGAAGCTATTTGCTTAGCTTTACATCCATCCCAAGGTATCATTTCTAATACGTCTGTAGGGCATGCTCGGACACATTGAGTACATCCTATACAGGTATCATAAATTTTTACTGAATGTGACATAGAATCTATAGTTTTTTGAATGTCATAAATTTTCAATCTAGTAAACTTATAACTGAATGGTATATTAAAATACTAGATGAAGCAATGATTTCCTTTAATAGAATTTTTGTAACGAATTCTGGCTCAATTGATTAAAAAAAGGGGCTAAAATACTTTGATTTCTTATATTTTCACAAATATACTCTAGTAAGTCATAACCTATTATATATATATATGCAAATTAAAATCTATAATTTTTTTATTTATGCTACTTATTTAATAAGGTCGATTGGTTGATGCGAGTTGATTTTCTGTTACGATAAATTGACGAAACTATAGCTAATCCAATAGCTGCTTCAGCGGCTGCAATTGCTATAACAAAAATGCAAAAAATATCCCCTTTTAGTTGGGAATTATCAAAAAAATCAGAAAATGTTACGAAATTCATATTAACTGCATTGAGTATAAGTTCAAGACACATAAGAGCCCTAACCATATTTCGACTCGTGATCAATCCATAAAGACCAATCAAAAATAAATAGGCACTCAAAACAAGTACATGTTCGAGTATCATTCAGCAACTCCTTATCAATTTTGATTCATTTCAATATGTACAATAATTAACCGGATTCAATCAACTAGAATATAACAAAAGATTACGAATAAAAATTATATTTTAGGTAAAAATTAGGTAAAAAATTTTTTCAAATATATTATATATATATATATATATATTTAAAAAATTAAATAGTATTCAATAAAATTTAATTGAATTAACGAAAAAAAAAAAAAAAAAATCATAACATACACAAAATTTTCTTTAGTCTTTACTAATTCGAACGTTTTTTATTGACGAGCCACCGAAATTGCACCTATCAAAGCAACTAAAAGAATTATTGAAATGAGTTCAAATGGAAGAAAAAAATCTGTTGATAAATGAATTCCTATTTGTTGACTATTACTTATTAAATCTTGCTCTAGAATCTGGTTTAATCTTGTAGTCCAAATAACCCCATACCATGACGTATCGAGAATAGTAGAAATTAATAAAAAAAGAATAGTTGTACAAACCAACGAAGTAATCCCATTCCCAACGGTCCACAGATTAAAATCTGTGGAATATTCTGAATCAGTCATGAACATCACAGCAAATATTATTAAAACATTTATGGCCCCCACGTAAATAAGGAGTTGTGCAGCAGCTACAAAATGGGAATTTGATAGAATATACAATAAAGATATACAAACAAGAACAAATCCTAAGGAAAAGGCGGAAAAAATTGGGTTGGGAAGTAATACCACTCCCAGACCTCCTACTATAATACCGGATCCCAGAAAAACTAAAAGAAAATCATGTATTGGTCCAGGCAAATCCATTATATTATTAAAAAAAGAAAAAAAATCGAAACCCTTTTCATGACCTTATTAATTTAACCGGGGATTTTTTTTTTAATATGTTTCTAATAGAGTGAAATTAGAATCTAATGGATATGAATTTATGTAGATACAATTATTAGACAGTTTCGCTTTTTTATGCTAAAGTGTTCAACCTATCTGTTTCAAGAAAGTAATTACGAATTTATTATATTAAAAGAATGAGACTTAATACTTAATATTATTATATAAATATAATACAAGTTTTTAATTAAATTCTTTTTATAATTCAAAAAATTTGAATTCTTTTTTTAATAAACTTAATTGGTTTACCCATTTTTTGTTTGAGGTGAATTCAAAATTGTTCGAATAGTGTAATCGTCAATTACTGACATTGGTAAACGACCCAAAGCTATTTGATTATAATTCAATTCGTGACGATCATAAGTTGAAAATTCATATTCTTCAGTCATTGACAAACAATTTGTTGGGCAATATTCAACACAATTACCGCAAAATATACAAATTCCAAAATCAATACTGTAATTCAGCAATCGTTTTTTTCTAATATTCGTTTCCAATTTCCAATCAACAACAGGTAGATCTATAGGACATACTCGAACACATACTTCACAAGCAATGCATTTATCAAATTCAAAATGGATTCGTCCGCGGAAACGTTCCGAGGTTATTAATTTTTCATAGGGATATTGAATAGTTACAGGTAAACGATTTGTGTGGGATAAGGTAATCATGAAACCTTGACCAATATACCTTGCAGCTCGTAGGGTTTGTTGACCATAATTAATGAACCCGGTTATCATAGGAAGCATATTGTAATTATCTATGAATAATTTTTTTTATCTTTGTTTCTTTCTCTTGTTTAAAAAAGTAATGAATATATTGGATTCATTTTCAATTTATAGTGAAAAGAGTTGGAAAGAAGTTGTTAATAATAGATTACCGAGGGAAATAGGTAAAAGAAATTTCCATCCAAGATTTAGTAGTTGATCCATTCTTAGCCTAGGTAAAGTCCATCTTGTTGCGATAGAAATGAACAAGAACAAATAAGTTTTAGCTAATGTAATAAAGATACTAATTGTTGTTCCAAAAATTTGATCCCTTTCAAATAGCTCCAGAATAGATATATACGGAATAGAAATATTCCAACCGCCTAAGTATAGAACTGTCACAAATAATGCGGAAATTAATAGATTTAGATAAGAAGCAACGTAAAATAAACCAAATTTGATACCTGAATATTCAGTTTGATAACCTGCTATTAATTCTTCTTCCGCTTCTGGTAAATCAAACGGTAATCTCTCGCATTCTGCTAGGGAAGAAATTAGAAAAATGATAAAACCTATAGGTTGACGCCACAAATTCCATCCCCAAAAACCATATTTTGATTGTGCCTCAACTATATCAACTGTACTTAAACTGTTAGATAATCCTAGTCGGTTATAACATTACTATTCTCACCGCTATTACAAAACCGTACATGAGGTCTTCGCCTCATACGGCTCCTCGGAGGCCATAAATAAATCTAAGGGCCAGATTAGTATTATTTTTATTTAGATGGATATGATGTGTTCTAAAATATATTATATTAAATATATCTGGGGTCCCGAATTATACCAATGGAATTCTGTCTGCTCAAACTCTAAGAATAAAAAAAGCGCTTCGGAATTCATCTCATCCTTTACAAATTTTAATTTCTATTTGTTGAGTAATAACTTAATCCTTTAATAAAAAACTCCTTGTAAAAAAAAATAGATATTTCAGCCCATCGTGGTTTTCAATTACGAAAAAGAATTAGACATCCTATTAGTTTATTATTCATGACAGAAATTATATTTTATTTTCGAAATAGATGAAAAAAAATATCCTTGTTTCGTTCCTATTCTTCTTTCTAAAAAAAAAAGTTGGTGGACTTAAAAAATAAAAGATTATTTCGTTTCTGATAGTTATTACATTTATCGGTGGATAGGAGCATACTCTGAATCGGAATATTGGGAAGTACTGTCTGATCATTTCTACAAATTTTAAGCCCCAATTAACCTTCTTTTTTTGTTATCTTAATGGTATGCATAAATATCCTTTTCAATTTGTTTAATCTCTATTACAAATTCTTTGTGTATTTTGGTGTTTCTAACCATCCACTCACTTTTACCTAATTGCCGCTCACTTTGTAATACATGTATGTTAATCTATATAACTGATAGTGAAAACGCCATACGGTTAATATTTTGAACCCGCTTCAAGCCAGGATGACTAAATCAACCAACCTTGGGGTAAAGTAATTGTTACGATTTTTTTATTTCCGTTTAACCTTTGTACATAGGAAATGAGACTTAAAAAATTTTTACTGCTAATTTATGAGCAGTTTTTTTCACTCATATATAACTACCAAACTCCTTTTATTAACCCGAAAAATAAATATATATATTCCGTTTTTAACTTATTAGTCTAGAAGAAATAGTAAAAAAGTTTAGGTTTCAACGAATCGCACGTAGAGATATTGATAAAACACATAGAGTTAATGGTATTTCATAACTAATTGATTGGGCAGCAGCTCGCAGACCACCTAAAAAAGAATATTTATTATTTGATCCATATCCTGACATAAGAAGTCCAATAGGAGCAATGCTTGAGATGGCAATCCATAAAAAAATACCGATATTGAGATCCGCTAAAACAAGGTGATTGCTAAAGGGAATTACTGAATAACTTAGTAAAATTGAGATAACAGCTATCGACGGTCCAATACTAAATAAAGTAGTATTTCCTCTAGCTGGACGAAGATCTTCTTTGAAAAGTAGTTTTGTTCCGTCAGCTAGGGCTTGAAGAATTCCCAACGGGCCGGCGTATTCAGGTCCAATACGTTGTTGTATCCCTGCAGATATTTCTCTTTCTAACCACACAATTACTAGTACACCTGTTATGATTCCCAATACAAGAGAAAATATAGGGACAACTATCCATATGAGTCCGTAGATCTCTTTTAAAGATTCCAATCTAACAAAAGAATTTATAGTTTGTACTTCTGTTGCATAAATTATCATTTTAACGATCAACCTCTCCCATAATTATATCTATGCTACCGAGTATCGTCATAATATCAGCCAATTTCATTCTTTTAACTAGTTCAGGGAGAATTTGCAAATTAATAAAACCCGGTGGTCTTATTTTCCATCTCCAAGGAAAACCACTTTGATCTCCTATGAGAAAAATTCCCAACTCCCCTTTTGGGGCTTCAACTCGTACATAAAGTTCTTGTTTCGATAATTCAAAAGTAGGAGAAGGCTTTTTACTAATGAATCGATATTCAAAATCATTCCATTCTGGATTCTTTTTTTTATCAAAGCATCTGCTTTCTAAATTCTCATAGGGACCTCCCGGAAGTCCTTCCAGAGCCTGTTGAATAATTTTTATGGATTCTGTCATTTCGCTAAGTCGTACTAAATAACGAGCTAATGAATCCCCTTGTTTTTGCCATTGAATTTCCCATTCAAATTCATCGTAAGACTCATAACGATCAACTTTACGAAGATCCCATGGTATTCCGGATGCGCGTAGCATTGGTCCGGATAAACCCCAATTTATTGCTTCTTCCCCACCAACAATCCCAACGCCTTCAACCCGTTCTAAAAAAATAGGATTTCGTGTAATCAGTTTTTGATATTCAACAACCTCGGTTAAAAAATAATCACAAAAATCCAAGCATTTATCTATCCAACCATAAGGTAAATCAGCCGCAATTCCGCCAATACGAAAAAAATTATGCATCATTCTCATACCGGTGGCAGCTTCGAATAGATCATATATAAATTCTCGTTCTCTGAAAATATAGAAAAAAGGTGTCTGTGCACCAATATCTGCCATAAAAGGGCCGAGCCATAACAGATGAGAAGCTATACGACTCAATTCCAGCATAATTACTCTGATATAGCTGGCCCTTTTAGGAACTTGAATATTTCCCAATTGTTCTGGTCCATTTACTGTTATTGCTTCTGTAAACATAGTAGCTAAATAATCCCATCGCGTTACATAAGGTAAATATTGTATAATTGCTCGGTTTTCTGCAATTTTTTCCATTCCCCTATGTAAATAACCCAATATGGGTTCACAGTCAACAACATCCTCACCATCTAGAGTCACAATTAAGCGAAGAACACCATGCATGGATGGGTGGTGAGGTCCCATATTGACTATCATAAGATCTTTTCCTGTAACTGGTCTCTTCATAAGTTTTTCCTTGATTCGTTCGAGCATGAATTATATTGCTGAAAAAGAAGTTTATAAAAAAATTAAATATCTAAAAAATTAATTAATTCACAATTTTGTAATTTAACGAGTTTTTAATTCCCGAATATTCAACTGATTAATTAATTCTTTATAACGTACTCTATTTTTTTTTGACAAATAAGCCAGCAGTCGTTGACGTTTTCCCAGAATTTTTCGTAGACCCCTCTGAGATAAATAATCTTTTCTGTGCAATTCCAAATGTGAAGTAAGTCTTCGTATCTTATTCGTGAAACTGAATACTTGAAATTCAACAGATCCCCTGCTTTCTTCTTTTTTTTCTTGAAATGAAATGAATGCATTTTTTATCATAAAAAGAAATCCTTCCCCTTTTTATATGAATTGAAAGATATGAGTTTTATTGATCAGTAATAATAGTGGTATTTTTTTTTGTACAAGGATCTTAATTTAATTAGCAACTCTTATTCTTAATTTTATTAAAAAGTTTAAATTTAGTTCTAAAAAAGAGGATTCTTTTAAGTTATTTATGGATCTGTTCTGATTGGTATCTACGTCATTGATTAAATTAATCTCATGTATAAAGATTGAATTGAAAACAATTCCTCATATTTGTGCATACAGTTCTTTTCATATACCGTAACTTAAAAACTTAAATTATATTTATATTTTAATATATTTTTTATATTTTATATTATTTATATTTTTATATTATAGTAAAAATAATAAATATATTAATATATTTTATATATTTATAGTAAAATAAAATATAGTAAAAAGGATCGATCATTAATGAATTTTAAATCGTGTATACATATGTATTCTTATCATACTGAAACGATTTCCGTTAGTAGTATTAAACCAATAGCGATTCATACAAGCTAAATCTTCTAATCTAAAGTTGGGCCAAATAAAGGATTTTAATTTAATTAGGTTTTTTTTATCCTTATCAAGATCTTTCTTTTTATGCAAAACTGTGGTCCAGTTTTGAATATTCTTATCAAATCTTGAATTTATATCCCTCGTATTTTTTTTTTTTAAGTTGAAACAAATTAGAATTCGAAATTCTCTACGTCGTTTAGGGGATAGAATGTTTTCAGGAACAAAGAAATCATAAGTTTTTTTTACTGTTTTTTTTTTATAATTTGTAATGGATTTTTCAAAAAAATTTTTATATCTTTTACTTTTTTTTTTTTTTTTTTTATGAACTAATGAAATACCTATGGTTCTATATATCATAAGTTGTCCATCGTTTTTTACAGACAAACGTACAGGTTCAATAAAAAAAATTCCTTTTTTCATTAATTTTGCAAAAGTGCAATTCTTCTCAATCATTAAAATGTCTATACTAATCTCCCCTCTTTCAATATAAGATATCGCTATATCGTTTGGATTTTTTAGTCTAACCAACAGACAGTATATTTTTACATTATTGAGAATTTTTTGATTAAAAAAACAATTCCATCGCAATTGAAAGCGCGAATACCTTGTGAGAAAAAAATCGAGTTCCACTTCTGTATTGCTTTTGTATTGTTTTTTTTTTTTACGTTTTTTTATCTTTGATTCCGCATAATTTTCTTCAAAATTTTTTTCTTGGTTTGATGGAGCTGGTTCAAAATTTATTTTTTTTTCTTTATCTGATTCAAGCTCTCCTTGACCCGCCCATTCTTTTTTATTTGATCGTATAAAACCTTTTTTCTTTCCAGTGATCTTTTTATTAACATTTTTGTTTTCATTAAAATTGAAAAGAAGTAATTTAATTGGTATGACCCAAGGTTTCTTTTTATATGTACTAGAAAATAATAAAAATTCTGGAAAGAAAAAAAATTCAAAATTTGTTATACGACGATTTATTATTTCTTCATTCATTCCCATCCAATCAAAAAAGTTTATTTTTTTTTTTGCAAGACCCGCTTTAGTTTTTTTATCAACTCTTTGATAATTATGAACTTTAGTCTTAATATCTTTTTTTTTTTTTTTACTCTTGGTATCAATCCAGGGCTCAAGATTTAATTTTTTTCTAAGCCAAAAGTTTAGAATTCTCCAATCAAAATATTTTCTATGCCGGTTTTCCCCCATACCCCGAATATTATATTTTTCTAGAAAAAAAGAGATTAAACAATTATCTAGAGTAATACCTAAAGGCATGTAAAAAAAAATTTTTTCTGTATAATGAATAGATTTGTAGCAAAAAATATTATATATATAATCTTTTTTTAAATTATGTTTTGGATTTAATAATGAGTCGGCCTCCAACATATTTTGTTTTTTGTAATTATCAACTTTGTTTTTTTCATATGAATCCTCTTTGGATAAACTTGGCTTTAGAACTAGAGAGTCGTGGTTTATTTTCTTTTTCCATTTTTGGGTTACTAATCTAGCCCACGCAACCCGAGGTAAATTGTATTGATAATGACTTCGTAACCAGTTTTTCCATTGATTTACTTCGGAATTTAAAAATGTTTTATCGTTTAATTCATAATGAAAGATTCCTTGTTCTTGAAAAAGAGTCTTTATTTTATTCTTAACAAAAAAGGATGTTATGCATATGTTATATTCAAGAACAGCCTTTAATTTCGAAAAATTACTAACTTGGATTTTTGATAATTTGTAAAATACATATGCTTGTGATAAAGAGCATAGGTCAGAACTAAAAATTTTTTTTTTTGATATTAAATTTTTTATAGTTGAAATAAAATAAATGGTATTTTTTTTTTTTTTTACTGTTTCTTCATTCTTGTAAATATATTTATCAATAATTGTTTTTGTTGATTCAAAAAAAAGTTGTGTAGTAATTCTTGGAATATTAATGATACCTAGAAAAATAGCTATAGACTGTTGTTCAATGCAAAATTTTATAAAAAAAATAGATTTACGAATTAATCGGGTATTTTTTCTTTTGAATGTCCGCCAAAACTTTTTTGATGACTTAATTATTTTATAACCATAACGCGGTTTGTTACAACTATCAGTTAGTTTTTGTTTTTCTTTTGAAATTTCTTCTATTTGATTTCTGATTGTCTTTATTCTAGTAATAAAAAAAATTTTTTTTTTTTCGCTGAGTGAAGAATTTATCCACTCCGTGGATTTATTTTGAACAGATAGTTCATGAATCATCTGATTACTCATTATTGAATCTTTTTTCGTTTCATTTAATTCATATGTTTCTCTCAGGCCAAATAATGGAATTAGATTTCGTTTTGAAAGAGCTTTTATTTTTCCTTTAAAAAAAAGAAAGTTTTTGATAATCCAGTGTTTAATTTGTTTAATTTTTTTTGCGACTTTTAAGAAAATTGTTGCCCTTTCTTTGAAAATCCTTAAAACCAGAAAAGACTTAGTTTTGAGTTTTTTTTTTTTTTTTTTTAATTCTTTAGAAATAGGTTCAAAAAAAGAGGGCTTTTTTTGGGCAGAACCAAACGGTAGTTCGGTTTCCGTCCCCCAAGCAGTTAAAAAAAAATTTTTGTTTTTTTCTACTTTGTCTCTTGTTTTTTTTAGTCGAGCCTTCTGAGATGATTGAAATTTAGATTTATGCCAAGGTTTAAGATAAAAAGGAAATAGTATTTTTATCTGAATACCATCCGTTAACCAGTTTCTTGGAAATTCTGTTTCGGACAGTTGAACCCCATTATAAGTGCATTTAACATGCATTTCACGTTTCCAATCCTTTAAATCCTCGGACCACTCGGGATTTTGAAATAATAACATACGGACGCTATTTTTAATTATTATCAATAAAGGTAATATAATATATTTTCTAAGAATAGATTGAGTTACTAAGAGAGAACCTCTTATTATTTGAGCAAAAAGGAAGCTATCCCAAGTTTCTGCAATTTCTATACGTTTTTTTTCTTCTTTTTTTGATTGTTCTTTTTCTTTTTTTTCTATTGTGTGTTTTTTTTTTTTTCCACATGAAATTTCTAATAATTTTTTTTTAAGCCCCCATATATCAAACGAGAAAAAAAAAAGTTTATCTATTCTATCAAAAAAAAGGG